GATTTGTCATAAAATTGAGATTCTTTCGTTTCCTTCCTTATCAGAGAGGGGCCGCGGGGCTTATTTATTGACATTAGCGTCGCCTTTAGGGCTTACAGCTAAGGTAAACTTTCTCTATTATAATATATTATATTCATTCTATAATATAAGGTCAACTTGGGCATTTCCTCTCATTATATCGCCCGATAAGGCACAATGCCCATGAACGGTTTCGAAGTAGCGATAGAACGAAGAAAAACTGCCGTAGAATCGATGTATTGATGTCCGCGGATCCCGATATTGCTTCATTCAACCCCATTCACTACCCAGGACCCCCTCGGCCAAGGAACCGACCCGAAAGGAGCGATTCCTATCCCTGGATGTCTACCACCTCTTACAAATAAAAATGGGCTAGCCAAGGAGCTGCCCCGAATCAAGTGGACCGAGTGCTACCCCTGTCCACCGACCCTGGCTCAAACCTTTGCGTACAGCCTTTCCCAGAGCCTAGCTTGACAGAAGAACACAGAAATGTGTACCTACACGTATTATATCTATTCCTGCTTTCTTGCTCCTGCAATAATAAAGAGAGGGGACCTCTCATTCTACGAGATAAATCGATTAGCCGTTTCCGCGCACTCTCACGTCCGAGAAAGACATTGATTGGAGTGGAGTGTATCCAATCCAATGAAAAAAAAAAAATCTCGTGCAAGCACAATAATGGAAATTGAATTCAGTGATTGATATGGGCTAGAGCCGAGCAGAGCGCACCAAACCCCGTCCCGAGCCCCTGATCGAGCCAGCCAATAGGGTTTGTGCTCGACGGAAAAGAATGTGACCTGTACCTGAGCGAGCCAAGGAACTTCGCCGGGCCAAGTCGAGCAAGGGGAAGATAGTACCAATGGGTTACCCGGCTCGAGCGAAGTGCTATCCCCGTCCGATGCCCCTTCAACTAGTTTGTTTCACTCCCGGTTTCGACCGTCCAATTCTTCCAACTTCTAGTCATGGTCACCATTTCGTTATCACCGCTACAGACTACTTCACCAAGTGGGTGAAAACAATACCAATGGCTAAGGCGCCGATGGGAAAGGTGTGGCATGCTTCATTTACACTCATATTCTTTATGGCTTAGGTCGAGTGGCTTCTGCTCCTCCACCCGAACAACTTCTTCTATTGAATCCCCGAAAAGCCCTCTCCTTAGCCGGCGCAGCGTTGATATTGTATAACCTTAGGCGGCAGTTGAGTCACTCTCGTCCCTGGGTGGGGTTTAGTTCTTCCCCCCCTATTTGGAAAATGAAAAAAAAAATGGCTAGGTCCATTTCTTTGATTCTCCCTTACGTGACAAATCATTAAAAAAGCACCATTCTTACTTCCGACAACTATAAAAACAATCGAACAGGTGCAGGAATAAAATAAGCCAATAGCACTAGGCCCCTATTAGTCAAGCAAGACCCCCCAGCCGAACTCTTCTATACCCTTCTTAGATAAGCACGAATCCCTAGGGACAGAGAACTTCAGTCTATCTTTTCCCAGATCATTGCACCCCAACCAATAACATTATCGGATGAGGATATAGATGCTAGTAGACACCCACACCTAGATGCTGTCTACATTACCGCCTACGTAGGAGACAGCAGGATTAGACGAACAATGGTTTACAATGGGGAAGGAATCAACGTCTGCACCCTAGAAATCGCAGAAGCCCTAGGGATAAGCGAAGAAGACTTTACCCCTTGTATCACAACCGTCAAGGGTTATGACGGGTCAACCCAAGAATCACTAGGGACTATTTGCCTTAAACTAAGGTTGGGCTCAACAAGCTCGCGCCTGTGGTCGTAGATCAGTTCTTATTGGTCTACAATCTACGTTGTATTGAAGTGATCTATCTCTTTAATTGAAGGGTGTCCGGTAGAGTGGTCCAAGGCAAGCATCGAGCTAGAGTGAGAAGAGAGGGGAGGGGAGGCTTATCCAGCAAGAGAGAGAGAAGGGGAGCCAAACCTAGGGGGCACTTGGCAACTCACTCGTGGGGCATGATATAAAAAAATTCCTTAAGTACTTGCTGCACTTTCTGAGAAAGAAGTCGTCTTGGTATTGGATCCGCTCTTCTGTTAGCATGAACATGAATTAGATTCTATTCGTCTTCTTTATTCTTAAGAGAACCCCCCGCCCGAACCATTCTTAAGACCACCAAGCCCTCTCGAATGAGTTCTACTATAGAAACTTTCAACGTACACCCGGGGACAAATCTTTCACTCACTGAGAAGTGAAAACCTGTGACTAGATCGTCCTGAAGACGGATGCGGCGGGAAGAAGTGGCATTTGGAAGTGTTGCTGACTTAACATTTAGGTTTCGGCATAACAAAGCTTGCACTGTCTTTTCGCACTTAGGTGCACAGCGTGCCATTGGTAATGATTCTACTATGGTGCCACAAATTCGCAAGCTGATCCTAAGTAATCGTTGTTGTTCATTGGATTCCGGAGGAACTACTTCGTTAGGATTGGGGAATTGCTGCGATTCTTCCTG